AATAAGATGGCTGAGTAATATAGGCGTTAGATTGTAAATCTAAAAACAAGTTAAACTTTCTTATTAGGTTCTATAGTAAAATGAAAAAATAATATTAGATTGCAAATCTAAAGATGTGGTTAAACACTAGAACTTAGGATTTAAAAGAGATTTCTTTTTTTTTAAGCTTTGAAGGCTTTTAGTTTATATAACTTAAAATCCTAAATTGAAAATGGGATTGGTAAACATAAACCGAACATGTTAATAAAGGTAAGAATAATTAGAGGTAAGGAAGAAGTTGATAAGGATTTAATTTTTAAAGAGAAAGAGAATGAGGGAAAGGATAACAAAATTATTGGAATAAAAAGACGTAAATAAAAATAAAGAGTAATTAAGCTTGAAAATAGAAAAATTAAAAGAGAAAAAATTATTATTTTAGAAGTAAGAAGTTGAATTATAATTCATTTAGGTGAAAATCCTATAAAGGGAGGTAAGCCCCCTAAGGATAAAATGTTTAAGGGGAGAAGAATATTAATAATAGTATTATTTTTATTTTGATTTGTTAAATTAGAGATTGAATAAGCTTGAGTTAGATGTAGTAGAATAATAACAGATCTCGAAATAAAAGAATAAAATAGAAAGTATGTCAATCATATTATGTCATTAATAGTTATAGCAATAAGTATTCAAGATATGTGATTAATAGAGGAAAAAGCTATAAGTTTACGTAATTTTAAAATATTTAATCCTCCTAGAGCCCCAATAATAGAAGAAAAAATGGCTGAAACAGTGATTAAAAAAATAAGGTTAGAGGAGAATGTCAGGTATGAAATTAGAAATATTGGAGCCAATTTTTGGATTGTTAAGAGAATAAGAGCTTGGGGCCAAGTTAGACCTTCAATAACTTGAGGAAATCAGAAATGTAATGGGGCTGCTCCTAATTTTAAGAGTAAAGATAAAGCAATTAGAATGTATGAAAAGTCATTTGAATATATATGAATAGATCTGGATATGATCAAGATTGTTGATGCTAGAGCTTGAATTAGAAAATATTTGATTGCAGCTTCTGTTGAATAAGGGCATAATTTAATTGCAATTAAGGGAATAAACGAGAGAAGATTTAATTCAAGACCAATTCAGGCTCCGAACCAAGAAGAAGAACAAATTGATAATAAAGTACCGGTTAATAAGGTACAGAAAAATAAAAAATAAGAAATTGGAAAAGTCATTAAAAAGAGAAAGGTTGGACTTTCATTTACGGGGTATGAGCCCATTAGCTTAGTTAGCTTATCTTTAAGGCATTTATTTGTTGGTGTATAGGGCACATAAAGTTTTGATCTTTAGGGGAGTAGTGTAAATCTACTATAAATAATATAGGCATAAAAATGCATTATTAGCTCTATCAAAGCTATCCTTTTAAATCAGGCACTATATTATTATATTAAAAATAAAGAAAAAAAAAGGTTGTTAGGTAAATTAAGAAGAAAAAATAAAAGAAAATAAGAAGATTGAAAAGAGTAAGTTAATAAATACTCATATATATATATATATACATATATTTATATATATATAATTTAATTAAAATTTATATACTTTTTAAAGTTATATATTTTTAATCCTTTAAACTGTTATTTTTATTTTTTCTTCCTTACATTTTGGTTATACATATTGTATCTCTGTATATAAAATCATTTAACCTTCCTATATTAGTAAATATGTTCCACGGTCCTCTTTGTTTCACCCCGTTGAGAGGGAAATTTGAAACAAAGAGACCGTGGAACATATTTGGGTTGATTATTTAATTATAAATTTATAGAATAATTATTTAATATAATTTTTGTTTTTATATAATTGTATGCTTTATAATTGTTTTAATTTATAATTTTTCTTTTTTAAAATATACTCATTTAATTTATATTTTGAGCTTAAATTTATACTTGTATGTTATATAATATGAAATTACATATAATCATTTTATATGTATATATATATATATTTGTTTATATTTTAATGTTATATAATATGTTTCATTCATATATACATATTATTTCTATATGTTGTATGATCTATATTCTTTTTTTCTATAAAATTTATTGTTATATATTATAAAAATTAAATAAACAATCGAACAAACTAAAAATATTAATAGAGTTGATAAATTCTTAAATAATTATATGTTATATTTGTAATAATCATAATTTTTAAGTTTATAATTTTTTTTAAAAAGTTTGATTATTTCTTTAGTTCTTATAATTAGTTACTGATTTTGTATGAAAGTTTTTGCATGTAATTGTATGTAAGTTTAAAATAAACATATGTTAATTTAGTTAATAATAAGAAAATTTCTTATGAATTTTTAATTCTCAGCATGTAATATTAAATAATTTAAAAATTTAAGATTTAGCAGTCAGTTAAAACCTAATTAATATTGTGCCAGCAGTTGCGGTTATACTTTAAGGTTAAATAAGAATTTTATTGGGGTTGTTGTTAAGCGAAAAAAGTAAATTATTAAAATGCCTGGGAGATAAAAAGGTGAAATTAAATTATTTTTTATAGGTAAAGTTTATAGAGAAAAGAATTATTAAATTAAAGCTGAAGCAATAAAAGGTTAGATTTAAACTAGGATTAGATACCCTATTATACTAAAAAGTAATTTTTTAACCCTAAGTATTTAAAGTTATGTACTTGAAATTTGAAGAATTTGGCGGTGATTTAGTCTTGTCAGAGGAACCTGTTTTTGAATCGATACACCACGAAGAATCTTACTTAAGCTTGTAAAGGCAGTATGTATACCATCATTATTAGGTAATTTTTATAGAATAAATTACTGAACGATAATTATTAACAATATTAAATATATTAGATCAAGGTGCAGCTAATGCTTAAGTTAAAATGGGTTACAATAAAAATTTATTTAATACGGAATATTAATTCAAATAATTAATTAGAAGGAGGATTTGATTGTAAATTAAATTTAATATGTTTAGTTAGATATAAGCTCTAAATCATGTACATATCGCCCGTCGCTTTCATTACCAAAATGAGATAAGTCGTAACATAGTAGGCTTACTGGAAAGTGAGCCTGGATAGGAGATCAAAGTAGAGCTAAAACAGTATAGCATTTCAGTTACGTTGAAAAGATTTATTGTGCAATTCAATATACTTTGAGAAATTTTAAATTATTGCTTTAATAAAATTTAGTTTTAAAAATGTAAAAATTAATATAAAAATAAATTAGTAATTAATAATGAATTTTTTGTAATAGGCAATAGAGCAGAAGTACTGAACAGGAAATAAAAGTAAGAAATTAAAAAATATAAAGTAAATTTAAATTTTTGTACCTTGTGTATCAGGGATAATTAAAATTAGACATAAAATATGTTGATCCCGAAATAGAGATAGCTAATATTATAATTAATTTTTTGTAGCATAAAAATTTATAATATAATATTAAAGATGAAATGTCAAACGAGCTTTATAATATCTGGTTTTTTAGGAATAAAATATAATTTAATTATTGAAATAAAATAAGTTCAATATTTAAGGATAGGAGGGAAAAGCTTCTTATACTAATAAAATTAAATAATAGGATAAATAGTCATGAAAGATAAATGTTTTCTAAGCTTAAAAGTAGTTATGAAATTAAAGTGTTCTAATTTAGATTTAAAATAAAACAACAATTTATTATTCCTTTAGTAAAGTACTAAAATATTAAATTTAATATTAAATTTTAAGAAGAAATGATTATATAAGTAAAATTTAAATTTGTAGAAATAATTTTTTTACAAAAAAATAAAATATTAGAAATTAAATTATAAATTTATAATGAAATAAAAAAGGAACTCGGCAAAAAAATTTCTTGCCTGTTTATCAAAAACATGTCTATTTGAGGTTATTTATAGTCTAGCCTGCTCACTGACAAAAAGTGTTAAATAGCCGCGGTATTTTGACCGTGCAAAGGTAGCATAATCATTAGTTTTTTAATTGGAAACTTGTATGAATGGTTGGACAAAGAAAAGACTGTCTCTTTTATTAAAATTGAAATTAACTTCTAAGTGAAAAGGCTTAGATTTTCTAGAGGGACGATAAGACCCTATAAAGCTTCATAAGTTAAATAAATTAGATGGATTTTTAGAATAAAAGTAAATTTAGTAAGCTTATTTAGTTGGGGCGACAAGGGTATAAAATTAAATAACTGCTATTAAGGTTAGACAATTATATTTGGTTGGATTGTAATTGATCCTCGCTATGGATTAAAAGATTAAGTTACTTTAGGGATAACAGCGTAATTTCTTTTAAGAGTTCTTATCAAAGGAGAAGTTTGCGACCTCGATGTTGAATTAAAATGTCTTTATAGTGCAGAAGCTATAAAAGAAGGTCTGTTCGACCTTTAATTTTTTACATGATTTGAGTTCAGACCGGCGTAAGCCAGGTCGGTTTCTATCTTCTAGAAAGAAAATAAATTATTTTAGTACGAAAGGATTGAATAATTAAAATTTTTTTTAAAAGAAATTAGTTGAAACACTATTTTGTCAGATAATATGTACTAGATTTAGGATCTAGTTAAATAGAATAAGTTCTATAAATAGTAAAGTAATTGAGTCTAATTGTTTTGTGTTGTTAGTGGAAATTGTAAATTATTTAGTTTTAATTATTTGTGTTTTGATTGGGGTAGCTTTTGTAACTTTATTAGAACGGAAAATTTTAGGTTATATTCAAATTCGTAAAGGTCCAAATAAAGTAGGTTATATAGGATTGTTTCAACCGTTTTCTGATGCTGTAAAACTTTTTAGTAAGGAACAAACTGTACCGATTATATCAAATTTTATTATCTATTATTTTTGCCCTGTTTTTAGATTATTTTTATCGTTATTAGTTTGGAGAGTTGTACCTTATAATGTAGGGTTAGTGAGGTTTAATATAAGAATTTTATTTTTTTTTTGTTGTTTAGGAATAGGAGTTTATAGAGTTATAGTAGCAGGTTGAGCATCAAATTGTAAGTATTCTTTATTGGGTAGATTACGAAGAGTGGCTCAAACCATTTCTTATGAGGTGAGTTTAGCTTTAATCTTGTTATCATTTATTGTATTATTAGGGGGATTTAGTTTAGAATTATTTAATAAATACCAAGATTATATTTGATTTACATTTTTGTCTTTGCCTTTAAGATTAATTTGGTTTGCTTCTTGTTTAGCTGAAACTAATCGAACACCTTTTGATTTTGCAGAAGGAGAATCTGAGTTAGTTTCAGGGTTTAATACAGAGTATAGAAGAGGGGGATTTGCTTTAATTTTTATAGCTGAATATTCTAAAATTCTTTTTATGAGAGTTCTTTTTGTTATTGTATTTTTAGGGGGGAGACCTTGTAGTTTAATATTTTATTTAAAGTCAATATTCTTAGCATTTATTTTTGTATGAGTTCGAGGAACTTTACCTCGATTACGGTATGATAAATTAATATATCTAGCTTGAAAGAGATTTTTACCAGTTTCTATTAATTATATATTTTTTTTTATTGGGGTTAAGTCTTTATGCTTTGTTATTAATTTATAATATCATTAAAGTTATATATTGAATCGATCATTAAGTAAATTTCTTCTTTTCTGATATTTTCAAAATATCTATTTTATATAAACTAAATGGTCATTTTAATATTTTATCTCATCTTATAAGTAATAGTGGATTAATAATAAAAAGGGAAAAATAGGTGACAGTTAAAATTTGACCTGTAACAACATAGGGTTCTTCTACAGGCCGAGCTCCAATTCAAGTTAGAAGAATTAACACTGAAACTAAAACTCAAAATATAATTTGGTTTAGTGGATAAAATGTTAATCTACGGAAATTTGAAACATGAGTGAAAGGTAAAATTATGATAATTGCTACAGAAGCAACCAAAGCAATTACCCCTCCAAGTTTATTTGGGATTGAGCGGAGAATAGCGTAAGCAAATAAAAAATATCATTCTGGCTGAATATGCGCGGGAGTAACTAATGGATTAGCTCTAATGAAATTATCAGGGTCTCCTAATAAGTATGGGTTAAGAAGAGATAAAATTAACAAGAGTGTAAATATAACAATAAACCCTACAATATCTTTAAATGTAAAATAAGGATGGAAGGGTACTTTATCTAATTGTCTTGAGACACCCAGGGGGTTATTAGCACCCGATTGATGTAAAAAGAAGATGTGAATAATAGTTATTGCTGCAATAATAAAAGGAAGAACGAAATGGAAGGTAAAGAATCGAGTTAATGTAGCATTATCGACTGAGAATCCCCCTCAGATTCATTGTACAAGGTCTGTACCAATGTATGGGATAGCTGAAAAGAGATTAGTAATAACAGTTGCTCCTCAAAATGATATTTGTCCTCATGGGAGAACATAACCTAAAAAAGCTGTTGCTATAACTATAAATAAGATTACTACTCCTACTATTCAAGCATGGAAAGTTATATAAGAACCATAGTAAATTCCTCGGCCAATATGAATATAAAGACAGATAAAGAAAAAAGATGCCCCATTAGCATGTATTGTTCGGAGTAGTCATCCATAGTTTACATCTCGGCAAATGTGGGCAACCCTAGAGAATGCTAGATCAATATGAGCCGTATAATGTATCGCTAAAAATAGACCAGAAGCAATTTGGATAACTAAACATAAACCTAGTAATGATCCAAAATTTCAAAAAGTAGAGATATTTGAAGGTAGGGGTATGTCAATTAGAGAATTATTAACAATTTTAAATAAAGGATGAATTTTTCGTATAGGTATTGCCATTAAGGGGAGAGTCGCAGAGGACCTTTAAATAAATTAGAGATTTTTACTACAACAATTAAAGTTAAAAGTAAATAAAGGATAATAAATAAAGTAAAATTTATAAAATTAGTACTATAAATTCATCTAATAATAAATACATTCGATGAATTAGACACTAATGATGAGAGAGGTAGATTAGTTATAGTTTCATTTACCAAGGGATCTCATAAAATAGAAAGTGGAATAAAAATTAGTATTAACGAAATTGAAAAGAAGAGAGAAGAATAAGAAAATGAAAAGGATTCGTTTGAAGCTAAAGATGTAACGTAAATAAATAATACCAATATCCCTCCTAAAAAGATTATAAACAAAATATATGAGAATCAGTAAGTGTATGTTATTAATCCGGCTGATAAAGAAATAAGGATAGTTTGAATTAATAAAGTTAATCCTATAGAAAGAGGATGGAATAATCGTGTAAATAAAAATGATAAAATTAAAATTAATGGAATAAAGAGTAAATTCATATCAGAGAATAGTTTAAATAAAAATTTTAGTTTTGGGAATTAAAGATAAAGATTAATTTTCTTTTTCTCTGAAGTTCTAAGAAAAATATTTTCATTATTGGTTTACAAGACCAAAGTTTTAAATTAAACTATTAAAACTAATGGTAAGTTTTAGAAGTATAATAGTTTTTATTCCTATAGTAATGATTTTTTGTGGGGTATGAGGATTTATTACGTATAATAAACATATATTAAATTCTTTATTAAGATTGGAATTTATAATACTTGGGGTATTTTGATTAATAAGAAGTCAGTTGACTTTAGTGGGTAGAGAAATTTATTTTTCTTTATTTTTTTTAACGTTAGCTGCATGTGAAGGGTCTTTAGGATTAACTATACTGATTTTAGTAGTGCGAAGGCATGGAAATGATGTATTTAATAGATTCAATTTATTAGAATGTTAAAATTTATATTACCTCTAATTTTGTTGATAAAGTTTAATAAGGAATGAAAAATAATTCAAGTAGGTTTATTTTTTATAAGATTTTTAGTTAGAGTAAATTGTTATCATAATTTTTTTTTATTTAATAGGGGATTTAGATTAGGAATAGACTATATTAGATATATTATAATTCTATTAAGGGTTTGAATTATTTCACTAATTTTAATTTCTAGACAAAAAATTAAAAATTTAGATAATTTTAAGAGAAGTTTTACCGTTACAAATATTTTTCTACTATTATTTTTGATGTTAACTTTTTCTTCTATAGATTATTTAATATTTTATATTAGATTTGAAGCTTCTTTAATTCCTACTTTAATTTTGATTTTAGGTTGGGGGTATCAACCTGAACGTGTTCAAGCAGGAATCTATATACTTTTTTATACATTAGCTTTTTCTTTACCATTATTGGTTTCTTTATTAATTTATTATTTTTTAACTGGGAGCTTAGTAATTAATTTAAGAATTTCTTTAGAAGGGGGAAATTATTTATATAAATTTTGATATATAAGAACTGTGCTTGCGTTTTTAGTTAAACTACCTATGTTTATATTTCATTTATGGTTACCAAAAGCTCATGTAGAAGCTCCTATTGCTGGTTCAATAATTTTGGCTGGAGTTTTATTAAAATTAGGGGGTTATGGATTAATCCGTGTACTTACTATATTCCAAGAAATAAATAAAAGATTTTGTTGACTTTGGGTAAGTTTAGGTATTGTAGGTGGAATTTATATTAGATTGTTATGTATACGCCAAGTTGATATAAAATCTTTAATTGCTTATTCTTCTGTTGTCCATATAAGATTAGTTTTATGTGGTCTTATAGTTTTTAGTATATGAGGGTTGGCCGGAAGTGTAATTTTGATAGTTGGCCACGGTTTATGTTCTTCTGGTTTATTTTGTCTAGCTAATATAGTTTATGAGCGAACAGGGAGGCGGAGATTGATAGTAAATAAGGGATTATTAAGATTTATACCTAGAATAGGCTTATGGTGATTTTTATTAAGAGTAAGAAATATAGCGAGACCTCCTTCTTTAAATTTAATAGGGGAAATTATATTGATTATAACAGTTTTAAGATGGAGAAAATTTTCTATTTTAGGTATCAGTTTATTATCTTTTTTTAGTGCAACCTATACTTTATATATATATAGATTAAGACAACATGGGGTTTTTTATAATTCTTTATATTCGTGTTGTTCAGGAAAGGTTAGTGAATATTTAAGATTATTTTTACATTGATTTCCTTTAAATATAATAATTATTAATAGGACTTTATTGATAATTTAACAATCTTTTAAGTTTTTAAAAGAATGATTTGGAAAATTTCTATACATGAAATTAGAATATTAAGTTTATTTTCAGGTTCTATAATTACTGGGGGGTTAGCTTTATTGAAAATTAAAAGAGGGGTAATAGATGTAATTGAATGAGAACTCTTTAGGTTAATAGGGAGAAGAATTGTATTTACTTTAGTATTAGATTGGATCTCTTTATTATTTATGAGTTTTGTTTTTGTTATTTCTGGGAGAGTCCTTAGTTATAGGGGAAGATATATAGCTGGAGATAAAACTTATAACCGATTTATATATCTTGTTTTAGCTTTTGTTTTGTCTATAAGGTTTATGGTTTTAAGACCTAATTTAATTAGAATTCTTTTAGGTTGAGATGGGTTAGGATTAGTATCTTACGCTTTAGTTATTTATTATCAAAATGAAAAGTCTGCAAATGCAGGAATATTAACTATTCTCTCAAATCGAGTAGGAGATGTAGCAATTTTGTTAGGGATTGGATTAATAAGTAGGTTGGGAGGATGAAATTTTTTATTCTATAGATATTATATAGATGAAAGGTGAATATTATTAAAGATTTTTTTAATAATTTCGGCTATAACTAAAAGAGCTCAGATTCCTTTTTCTGCATGATTACCAGCTGCGATAGCAGCACCAACTCCAGTATCAGCTTTGGTTCATTCTTCAACTTTAGTTACTGCAGGGGTGTATTTAATGATTCGGTTTAGAGCAGCTTTAGAGGGATCAGCAATTCAAAGAATATTGCTAGTTATTTCATGTTTAACAATATTTATAGCAGGATTAGGGGCAAATTTTGAGTATGATCTTAAAAAAATTATTGCCCTATCAACTCTAAGACAACTGGGTGTAATATTAAGAATTCTATCTTTAGGTTTTAGTGATTTGGCTTTTTTCCATTTATTAAGGCATGCACTATTTAAAGCTTTACTTTTTATATGTGCTGGGGTTATTATTCATAGAGTTAGAGGCTATCAGGATATTCGGTTTATAGGAAATTTAGTCAAATTTATGCCATTAACAGTATCATATATAACTATTGCTAATTTAGCTCTATGTGGATTTCCTTTTATAGCAGGGTTTTATTCAAAGGATATAATTTTAGAAGTCGCTTTTATAAGATGAATTAATTTTATTGCATTATTAGTTTATGTAATAGCAACAGGGCTAACAGTAATATATACCTTCCGTTTAATCTTTTTCTCTCTCACAGGAGAGTGTAATTTAAGAAGAATAAGAAATCTTTCGGATGAAGATTTTTTAATAACAAATTCAATAAGAATTTTAGGTTTAGGGGCTATTTTAGGCGGGTCAGCATTAAGATGAAGACTATTTCCAGAATGTTATATAATTTGTTTAAGAATAGTTATAAAAATAATAGTATTAATAGTAAGAATTTTTGGAGGGTTGATAGGTTATATTTTAAATTTTATAAGGGTAAATTATTTATTAAAAAGAATTAATAATTACAATTCAGTTGTTATAATAGGATCAATATGATTTATACCTTTATTAAGAACTTTAAAATTAAGTGAAAAAAGTTTATATATAGGGTCTCAGATAGAAAAAGTAGCTGATAAAGGTTGATTTGAATTTTATGGTGGACAGGGCCTATATTATTTATTTTCTCAGGTATTTTTTGTATTAAATTCTTTACAATTAAATAGAATTAAAGTTTTTATAAAAATATCTGTAGTTGTAATTATTATTTTTATATTTTTAAGTATTTAAATTTATATAATTCAAAAAGAATATTGCATTGAAGCTGCAAAAGTAGATGAAAAGATCTTGTAAGTAATTCAAATAGTTTAAAAAAAATGTTAGCTTGTGGCGCTTAAGATGTAATATTTACTTTGAGTTTAAGATATAAAAAAGAGAATAATTTTTAGAAAAAAATTTCAGTTTTACAATGAAAATGTAACGTGTTTATTTACACTATAAAAATAAGAACATAAACGGAATTTAACCGCTTAAAAAAAAGTTAGAAGCTTTTCTTTTTGTCATAATGTCCCTTCTTGACTGGAAGAGTTGAACTTCAATTTTATCATTAACAGTGATATACCTCAATTTTGGTTTCAATCAATTATTAGAGGCTTAAAGGCCAAAATTTAGGTCGAAACTAAATGCGATAATTTCGCTTTCTAATAGAAAATTATAAAACCAGTTTTTTTAAAAACATTTTATGAATGCAACTCATATGTCATAATATTAGACTATGGTCTTGAATAAATTACTTAGACCATTCTAAAGCTCCTTGAAATCATTCATAATACAGACCTAAAAGAAGAATAGTTAAGAATAAAGTTCTGGTGAATAATCAGGAGAAGACTTTAGTAATATTAAAAATTGAAGCCAATGGGAGAAGGAGTGTGATTTCTACATCAAAGATGAGAAAAATAACAGCAATAAGAAAAAATCGAAGTGAAAAGGGGAATCGAGCTGATCCTTTAGGATCAAATCCGCATTCATAAGGGGAGTTTTTTTCCCGATCAAAAATAGGTTTCTTTGAGATTAATGATGCTAAAGTTATAACAATATAACAAATTAGTAAGGTTAGGAAAGAAATAGAGGACATTAAAAAAATTATTTTTTCCAGGAAAATTCTGGGCTTTCTAATTGGAAGTCAGATATACTCTATATATTAAAAAAATTATCCTCCCCATCAGTAGATAAAGACATAAAGGAATAATCAAACTACGTCTACAAAATGTCAATATCATGCAGCTGCTTCAAATCCAACATGATGATTAGACGAAAAATGGCAAAAGTAAAGACGAAAAAAACAAATAAGTAGAAATGATGAGCCAATAATAACATGGAGACCATGAAAACCTGTAGCTACAAAAAAAGTAGAACCAAATACTGAGTCGGCAATAGTAAAGGGGGCTTCAAAATATTCAAAAGCTTGGAGAAAAGAGAAATAAATCCCTAAAATAATTGTTAGGCCTAAGCTTTGAATAGCTTGGGTATGGTTAGATTCCATAATAGCATGGTGGGCCCAGGTTACAGTTGCTCCAGATGATAAAAGAATGGTTGTATTAAGAAGAGGAATTTGAAATGGATTAAATGGTTGAATACCAAAAGGAGGTCAATTTATTCCAATTTCAACAGTAGGGGCTAGTCTCCTATGAAAGAAAGCTCAAAAGAATGAAAAGAAAAAAAGAACTTCAGAGGCAATAAAGAGAATTATTCCTCATCGTAAACCTTTTACTACTACAGAAGTATGAAGCCCCTGGAAAGTTCCTTCTCGAGTTACATCTCGTCATCATTGATATATTGTCAAAAGAATAGCAATAAATCTTAATAATAAAAGATTTATATTATATTGGTGAAATCATTTAATTAAACCTGTAGTTAATATTATAGCTCTAATTGAACCAGTTAAAGGTCAAGGCCTTATATCTACTAAGTGATAAGGATGGAAACCATGAGATGATGTCATTAGTTAATTTCCCCGGTGTAAAGGGTTCTTAAAACAGCAAAGACATAAGATTGAATAATTGCAACGGCAGATTCTAAAGTTAAAAGCAAGATTTGGGAAAAAACTAATATTGAAAGAAGAATTGAAGATCTTATAGAAGGACCGGTATTCCCTAACAAAGTAAGGAGGAGATGACCTGCAATTATATTAGCTGCCAGACGAACAGCTAAAGTCCCAGGTCGAATAATATTTCTAATAGTTTCAATTAAAACTATAAATGGTATAAGAACAGAAGGTGTGCCTTGAGGAACTAGATGAGCAAATATATGTTGAGTATGATTAATTCAACCTCTAAGTATTAAAGTTACCCAAAGAGGTAATGAAAGGGCGAGGGTTATTACCATATGCCTTGATCTAGTAAAAACATAAGGAAGAAGACCTAAAAAGTTATTATAGAGGATTATAGAAAATAAACCAACAAAAAATATAGTTGAACCTATAGAGTAGGGAGTTAAAAGAGCTTTAAATTCTTTATGTAAAGTAAAAGTAATTTCTCTCCAGCATAATGATCATCGTGACGGAGAAGCCCAGTACAAGTAGGGAATAAATAAAAATCCTAAGAGAGTTGAAATTCAGTTCAATGAAAAATTGAAAATTCTTGAAGATGGTTCGAAAATTGAAAATAAATTAGCTATAATTTTCAAGTAGATTGAGGAGTAGGCTGGGAATAAGAAATTTTAGAATTAATTTTCTCGAAGGGTTTAAAAAAATAGTTTAAAGAAATAAAGATGATAAATATTAAAAGAAAGAAAAAGTAAAGATAAAGTCAAAGTAATGGGGCTATTTGAGGCATTAAGAAATATCTTTGAAAAGACAACTTTAATATGACAAATTAATATTATGAATTTAACTAATTTCTTGTCACCAGAAGTAGGCGTCATACTATATTAGGTTTAAAAGACCTACACTTACTTTCAGTCATCGGGTGAATCTGAATAGGAAGAAATTCAATTTAGAAAGGAGTTTGTGTTTACACTTTCGATTACAATAGGTATAAATCTATGATTAGCACCACAGATTTCTGAACATTGCCCATAAAATAATCCTGGACGTGATATTAAAAATCTAGTTTGATTAAGTCGACCTGGGATAGCATCTGCTTTAACCCCTAAAGCCGGAACTGTTCAAGAGTGAATTACATCTGCTGCTGTAATTACAATACGAATTTGCGTATTTATGGGAAGAACAGTTCGATTATCAACATCTAATAGACGAAATCCTGATAAGTCTAGTTCATTAGTGGGAATTATATAAGAATCAAATTCAACATTAAGAAAGTCAGAATATTCATAACTTCAATATCATTGGTGGCCTACAGTTTTTAATGTAATAGATGGATTGTTAACTTCATCAAGTAGGTAAAGTAATCGGAGAGAAGGAAGGGCAATAAAAATTAAAATAATTGCTGGAACTGCAGTCCAAATTAATTCAATAGTTTGATGTTCAAGTATAAATCGGTTAATAAGAGAATTTCTAAGAACTGACGCAAGTATATAACCAACAAAGGTAATAATTATAATGAGAACGACTATAATATGATCATGGAAAAAAATTAATTGTTCTATTAAAGGAGAAGCCCCGTCTTGAAAACCTAAAAAAGTTCATGTTGCCATTAAAAAAGTTAAGGTTATAAGGATTCTAAAAGAAGAATAAATTTCTTCCTAGTAGGAGCTTAAATCCTATACATCTTTCTGCCATTTTAGAAGTTAGAAATTAATGGGATTTCTATATAAGAATGATCAGCTGGTGGGTAAGAATGGTTTCATTCAATTGAAGATGGTAAAAATGGAGTAAATAAAACAGGTCGATTAGAAATTAAAGCTTCTCAAATAATAATTATGAAAATTAGTATAGCGATAAGAGATACTATAGAACCTATGGATGAAACAATATTCCATGTTGTGTAAGCATCTGGATAGTCAGAGTAACGTCGAGGTATACCATTAAGCCCTAGAAAATGTTGAGGGAAGAAAGTAATGTTCACTCCAGCAAACATAATAGAAAAATGAATTTTTATTCATTTAGGATTAAGAGATAAACCTGTAAAAAGAGGGAATCAATGTGCAATACCTGCAAAAATACCAAATACAGCTCCTATAGAAAGAACATAATGGAAATGGGCTACAACATAATATGTGTCATGAAGAATAATATCAATTGACGAATTAGCTAAAACAACCCCAGTAAGACCACCAACAGTGAATAAGAAAATAAATCCTAAAGCCCATAATATAGAAGGCCTATAATTAATTTGTGTTCCATGGAGAGTTCTAAGTCATCTAAAAATTTTAATTCCTGTGGGAACAGCAATAATTATTGTTGCCGATGTAAAATAAGCTCGAGTATCAACGTCTATTCCCACTGTAAATATGTGATGAGCTCAGACAATAAATCCTAGAATACCAATAGCCATTATAGCGTAGATTATACCCAGGGTTCCGAATGATTCTTTTTTTCCAGATTCTTGACTCACAATGTGAGAAATTATACCGAATGCTGGTAAAATAAGAATGTAGACTTCTGGGTGACCAAAAAATCAGAATAAGTGTTGATATAAGACAGGGTCTCCACCACCAGCAGGGTCAAAAAATGATGTATTAAGATTTCGGTCGGTTAAAAGTATAGTGATTGCTCCTGCTAGAACTGGTAGGGATAAAAGAAGAAGAATTGCCGTAATGAAAACAGATCAAACGAATAAAGGTATTTGGTCTATTCTTATACCGAAAGATCGTATATTAATTACAGTAGTTATAAAATTAACTGCACCAAGGATTGAAGAGACACCTGCAAGATGGAGCGAAAAAATACCAAGGTCGACTGAAGCACCTGCATGGGCAATAGCTGCTGCTAAAGGTGGATAAACAGTTCAACCTGTACCAACTCCTCTTTCTACTATACCTCTTATTAATAATAGAGTTAGAGATGGAGGTAAAAGTCAGAATCTTATATTATTTATACGAGGAAAAGCTATATCAGGAGCTCCTAGTATAAGTGGAACTAATCAATTACCAAATCCTCCAATTATAATTGGTATAACTATGAAAAAGATTATAACAAAAGCATGAGCGGTAACAACAACATTATAGATTTGATCGTTGCCAATAAGTGTACCTGGCTGTCCTAATTCAGCACGGATAATTAGACTTAATGAAGTCCCTACTATTCCAGATCATGCTCCAAAGATGAAATATAGAGTACCAATGTCTTTATGATTTGTAGAAAAGAATCATCGTTGCAT